TTGTAGCAATGAAATACTATTGTTCCTTCCCCAATATGATATATGCATATGAGAAATGACAAATATCTATGATCTGTCTTCTCTATAAAGGACCCGAAATACCTTGCTTACGTATCATTGGGAAGTGCATTAACATAAATACGGCAGTAAGAAGAGGCAGTACAAAAGTGTGTAAACTATAAAAACGAGTCAAAGTGGATTGGCCGACACTAGCACTTCCACGCAATAACTCTACCAAAGGCGATCCTATTACAGGAATAGCGTCAGGTACACCCGTCACGATTTTGACTGCCCAATAACCAATTTGGTCCCGAGGTAAGGAATAACCAGTTACACCAAAAGATGCAGTCAATACACCCAAAACTACACCTGTAACCCAAGTTAATTCGCGGGGTTTTTTAAATCCCCCTGTAAGATACACACGAAATACGTGCAGAATCATCATTAGAACCATCATACTTGCTGACCATCGATGAACTGATCGGATTAACCAACCAAAATTGGCTTCAGTCATTATGTATTGAACAGAGGAAAAAGCCTCTGTAACGGTTGGACGATAGTAAAAAGTCATAGCAAAACCCGTAGCTACTTGTACTAAAAAACAAGTAAGTGTGATCCCTCCTAGACAATAAAATATGTTGACATGAGGAGGAACATACTTACTAGTTATATCGTCTGCAATCGCTTGAATCTCGAGGCGTTCCTCGAACCAATCATATACTTTATTGAGATAGGTAATCCAAGAGGACTCCCCCTCTGAGAACCGTATATGAGAATTTCATCTCGTACGGCTCAAACAGAAACACACAAATACTAGTTTCCACGAATATAGAAAGTGCAAAACTTCTTATTCTTATTCGCTTGATTCGATTTGTCCCGAAGATAGTAAGTAACAAAAAGACGGAATCTCTTCTTTCTTTGTGATGATAATGCCAAAAAATATCAAGTTGGCTCGTCCGTCTTTCTTTATGTTGATCGTTATGGGCCTCTTGAATCTTCTCTTCCCTATTTTTTTGTACGTAATGCGGATTTACTCTTGTTTTACTATTGATAGGAATTCTCTTGTTGAGACCCTATGAATCAATTAAAACCTCAGATTCATACTAGAACCACGATGATTTCGCCCCAAGCTAAACTCAAAGGTTCTCTGAGTAAAAACCATTTGATGATCACTTATTCAATGAGTAGATGTAATGACTCAACAAAATCTTTGTCCTTCGGACAAAAGAAGTCTGAAGAAAGAAAAATCGTTTGCTTTATAAAATACTTATCTGACATCTTTTTTTGAGTCCGGTCGCGAGGTCTGAATAGTAGGTATGAATCATAGTTCAAATATTTCTTTTCTTGATCTATTCTATATATTCCGTGTTCCAGATACTAGAATCAATATCTGACGAGATAGAATCATCTTGATAGAGACGACAGGCTCTTTCTCTGTATTATCAATAGGATCAATTATAACAAGTCACACGCTCATATTCCGGAAATACCGAAACAAATAAATTCCACAGTCGAACTACCAGAATGGTCTATAAATCCGAGTCTTAAGTAAATTTGTTATTTTGATCGAAAAACAAGGACTTCCTTGTTTTTATGAACCTAACTCATTGAAATTCCATCCAGTAAAACGGAAGAATTATAAATTTCCAAAATAATAGATAGGAATATCGCAAATAGAGCCATTGCGATTCCCATAAGTGGTGTAGTCCCCCAGCCCGGAGCTACTTTACCATATTCTGAATTCAATGGTTTCAATAAACTCCCTACGTTAGTTTGTCTTGGCCTAGATCTAGAACTACCTTCAACGGTTTGTGTCGCCATAAATCCTATTTAATCATTGGTTGAGATCTGTTGACTTTGTATACTATTCCGTTGTAGTTGTAAATAAACGATCTTATCGTAGATCCATTGTGATCTTGAAATTATCTCAAAATGGAAACAGCAACCCTAGTCGCCATCTCCATATCTGGTTTACTTGTAAGCTTTACCGGGTACGCCTTATATACCGCTTTTGGGCAACCCTCTCAACAATTAAGAGATCCATTCGAAGAACACGGGGACTAGACTAGTTGAAGTAATGAGCCGACCATATTATATCGGTCGGCTCATTACTTCAACTTCAGTTGAGATAATGAAAAATCATTTCGTTTTTTTAGTAGGAACCTTGGGCGGTTCTCGAAAAAAGATAGCGAAAAAAATTATCCCTAAAGTCGAGACTAAAAGGAATGTATAAACCAATGCTTCCATAGATTCGATCGTGGTTTACAATTATAGCTTCCACACCTATTCATTTGGGATCATTTACCATATAAAAAAGGGAAAAAATAAAAGAAAAGTGGGTAATTCAAGTCAAGATTTCTTGGGTACCCTATTCAATTCAAATAAAAAAAATAGAGGCGAAAGATACCGTAGCAATCTTGTATCAGACTACCTGTCTCCTTGTAGTTGGATCTCCAAGTTTTTGGAATGCTCCAAATTCCACTTGAGCATCCAAATCTGGATCAATACCAGCAAAAACATCTCTGAACAGGGTTCTAGCACCATGCCAAATGTGTCCGAAAAAGAAGAGCAAAGCAAACGTAGCATGCCCAAAAGTGAACCAACCCCTTGGACTGCTACGAAAAACACCATCGGATTTCAAAGTAGCCCGGTCTAATTCAAAAATTTCACCTAATTGGGAACGTCTAGCATATTTTTTCACAGTAGCAGGATCACTATAACTGACTCCATTGAGTTCGCCACCATAGAACTCAACGGTTACACCTACTTGTTCAACACTATACTTTGATTCTGCCCTTCTAAAAGGAACATCGGCCCTCACAATTCCGTCTCCATCTACCAAAACTACCGGGAATGTTTCAAAAAAAGTGGGCATACGGCGTACAAAAAGCTCGCGCCCTTCTTTATCTCTAAAGACGGGGTGACCTAACCACCCAACAGCTATTCCATCTCCGCTGTCCATTGATCCCGCTCTGAATAATCCCCCTTTTGCCGGATTATTACCAATGTAATCATAAAAAGCTAATTTTTCAGGAATTTTAGACCAAGCTTCCGATAAACTCAGATTTTCGGCTAGTCCAGCGCCAACTCTTCGATATATTTCTTGCTGGAAATATCCCTGATCCCACTGATAACGAGTAGGACCAAATAACTCGATTGGGGTAGTTGCTGAACCATACCACATAGTTCCAGCAACAACGAAAGCTGCAAAAAAAACAGCAGCGATACTACTAGAAAGTACAGTTTCAATATTGCCCATACGTAATCCTTTGTATAGACGTTGAGGCGGGCGGACACTAAGATGAAATAGGCCTGCTAATATGCCCAACGTACCCGCTGCAATATGATGAGAGGCTATTCCTCCCGGAACAAAAGGATCAAAACCTTCTGCGCCCCACGCCGGATTTACAGATTGTACTTTTCCAGTTAGTCCATAAGGATCAGATACCCATATTCCAGGACCGTATAAACCTGTTACATGAAATGCGCCAAAGCCAAAGCAAGCTACTCCTGAGAGAAATAAATGAATTCCAAAGATCTTGGGCAAATCCAAAGAAGGTTTTCCTGTACGTTCATCACAGAATATTTCTAGGTCCCAATACACCCAATGCCAGATGGCTGCCAAGAAACACAAGCCCGAAAACACAATATGTGCCCCTGCCACGCCTTCATAACTCCAAATACCCGGATTCGTTATAGTTCCTCCTGAAATACCCCAACCACCCCACGAATTCGTTATTCCTAAACGAGTCATGAAAGGTATAACGAACATACCTTGTCTCCACATTGGATCAAGAACAGGGTCAGAGGGATCAAAAACCGCTAATTCGTATAGAGCCATCGAACCTGCCCAACCAGAAACTAAAGCTGTATGCATTATATGGACAGAAAGCAATCGACCGGGATCATTCAATACGACAGTATGAACACGATACCAAGGCAAACCCATGGAAATACCCCTTTAGCAAAGAAAAATAGATACTATGTAACTTTATCGCATTGAAACTTATACTATGTACCTAACCTTTTCAGTGGATTCTGTATAAGAAAGGGTTACTATTTCTTCCGTTCCGTTGAAAATAACGGAAGAATTCTGTTCGTAAGAACAAAGAGAAGCAGATCTATTCTATACTCGATAAGTACCAATACGCAATGGGAGGATTGGTCCCTTTTTAGGGGAAGGAATGCATAGATACTTATTCATTATTCGAATGATCGACGAACCCGTTCGTTCAAATTTTTATTTATTTTGTCTTCCTATATAAACCTTCAATCTATGTATAAAATATAATAAACAGAAAAAAATGATGAAGACAATAAACCCATTCTTACGTTTCCATATTAAAGTGAAGTATAGTACTTAATTTTTTTCTTAAATTTAATGCCCATTGGTGTTCCAAAAGTACCTTTTCGGAGTCCTGGAGAGGAAGATGCATTTTGGGTTGACGTATAGTGCGACTTGTCAGACATATTGGGTTATACGGGATTTACCCGTTTTCTCACCCGATCGAGATATCCTCCGTTTCGCCCAAGAAATATTGTAAATATTGTATTGATTGAACCATTAATCATTCGGAGCGTGAAGTGAAATTAGATCAATTTATATTGAGGATAAATATTATCAATTAGAAGAATTTATGGTTGACTTGGACTAATAAAATAAAGTATCCAGGCTCCGTTCAGAAAATACCAAATCGATAATGGTAATATATGCGCGATTACCACTTGTATTATAGACAATTCTTATACTTATTATAGGGAGGGGTGATCTGAAACTGCCGTGCTAACCGGTATGATGAATACATCAAATAGTTTAGTTTGGGGGGAGGCATGAAACGAATTGAAAAAAAGTCGTAGCAAAAAGAAGTGGTACTGAGATCATTTGCCCTATATGTGCAAATAGAATTCGGACAGATCTTTCCCCGGAGTAGAACATAAACCTAAAAGAATTGAAAGAGCCCATTCAGGAACAAGAAAATGACATCGCGATTTTCATCTCGACGAAACAATACATCAATGAAAGGTTAATTCAATCAGTAAATTCTTTTTTTTAGGGAAGGGGCAAAAACTAATGTTTTTTGAAAAATGGAGGAAAACCCCCTTTTTTAGAAAAACGGAAATCTGTTACAAAAAAAGAGATAGGAATAGAATAGACACATTGATTCTTTTTTCGCAATTTTATTTTTGAACCGTATGCATCCAAAGGTGCACGTACGGTTCCTAAAGGATACAATTTTGTCCTAATCAACCGACTTCATCGAGAAAGATTACTTTTTTTAGGGCAAGAGGTTGATAGCGAGATCTCGAATCAACTTGTTGGTCTCATGGTATATCTTAGTATAGAAGATGATACTAAGGATCTTTATTTGTTTATAAACTCTCCCGGCGGATGGGTAATACCAGGAATAGCCATCTATGATACTATGCAATTTGTGTCACCCAATGTACATACAATATGCATGGGATTAGCCGCTTCAATGGGATCTTTCATTCTGGTCGGAGGAGAAATTACCAAACGTATAGCATTCCCTCACGCTTGGCGCCAATGAATATTTATTTGAAAAAAAAAGAAGAAGACTATGCCTTCGCCATATCGAATATGAATAATAAGTAATAATAGCATGGCACTTCGAGTTCGATATGAACAATCCATTATTGTTTTTCTTAACATGAGATTTTATATCGAGATAGTAGTATGAAACAGGGGTTATTTCCGATTTTATCTTATGTGTCGGGAGTACATTTCAGCGTCACAAACCATTTTCTTCCACACCAGAAGTCTCTTTACTGATATTTATGTTATGAAAAAAAGAGTACGAAAATGGAAAAAAAGGATCATTTTTACTTATTTTGATCGTATCAAAAAGTCAAAAAGAAACTTTGGGATTGCTAAATCACAGATGAGATAAATATAGAAAGCAACAGAACCATCATAGTATTTTTTTCTTCCTATGATACGAAAGGAAGGGTGGTAAATGGATCATTCAACGATTTGGATCGTAGGGATCCTATTTCTTTCTTCGATAGAATAGAAGGGAGGAAAAAGTAAATTCCATTGCAGAGCCGTATGCAATGAGCAAAAGATGCCTGTACGGCTGTTCAATTCTATTCTATTTTTTTCTTCTTGTTTTTTTTTATCCCTTACTTGACCCCAATCGTTCGAGATAGAAGAACCATTCATGCATAATGTTATATCAATATTATCAGGGTTATGATTCACCAACCCGCTAGTTCTTTTTATGAGGCACAAGCAGGGGAATTTATCCTGGAAGCAGAAGAACTACTGAAACTTCGCGAAACCCTTACAAAGGTTTATGTACAAAGAACGGGCAACCCTTTATGGGTTATATCCGAAGACATGGAAAGAGATGTTTTTATGTCAGCAACAGAAGCCCAAGCTCATGGTATTGTTGATCTTGTAGCGGTCGAAAATGAAAATACTGGGAATTCCGTGTAAATTCAATCCATGATTCCATTTCCAATTCAAACCATAATTCGAATTTTCTGTGATTTAATATTGAATCGAAATAATTCATAATCATAATTATCAGGTTAAGATCGATCTAAACCAAACTATTCTATCCATATATACGACATGCCAACTATTAAACAACTTATTAGAAACACAAGACAGCCAATAAGAAATGTCACGAAATCCCCCGCTCTTCGAGGATGTCCTCAGCGTCGAGGAACATGTACTAGGGTGTATGTGCGACTCGTTTAGATCATGAGTTCGAATAAATGAAACAATTTTTCCAGTACCAATTGCCAGTAACATAGGATAGATAGAGTGGAAGAAGGGTATTTATTACCTAAAAATGAGGATCTATCAATCTATCATATATATACCTATCTATCATAATACCTATATTGTTTGTGTATGGAATTTATGGTTTCCATTGGTGCAAATCCAATCACCTCCATTTGAGATGAGAAGAAATTCCCCATTGGTAGCAAATAGTTATCCATTAAGCGGAGGAAATAGTACTATAAGAAGCAAAAAATCATGTTCTTATTCTTGAAAGAACGGACTAACAAGGTCAGCTACCTAGCCAACTTTTATAATTAAATGCCGTCACTGTATGGATAGCCTTTTTTGTGAAAAGAGCTATCTATTATTGTATAATTGATGGGTAGAGCCAAAGATTGTGAACTATACAAGTTCACAATAACATTTGATTAAATGAAATGAAAGAGGAGGCTCCGGTGTATAGAGAGGACCTCACCGTTTACGAAGTAACCATAGAAACGACGGAACCCACTATTTTGATTTTTTTAGTATCAATAAAATTTCTTATTTCCAAGTAAAATGTCTGGAAGGAATAAAAAATCGTGGTTGGGAAGGTCATAGTAGCAAAAGCCATTGGAATTTTTATTTTATATATTGGAATAATCCGTTTTGTTATTAAGCAACCGGGGAATAAAAGGATGACTGAAAGAAGAAAAATCAATTAGTTATTCATTAAAGTTTAATTTGATTCAATGACCAGAGTTAAACGAGGATATATAGCTCGGAGACGTCGAACAAAAATTCGTTTATTTGCATCAACCTTTATAGGGGCTCATTCAAGACTTACTCGAACGGCTACTCAACAGAAAATGAGAGCTTTGGTTTCCTCTCATCGAGATAGGGGAAGACAAAAAAGGGATTTTCGTCGTTTGTGGATCACTCGGATAAATGCAGTAACTCGTGAAAAGGGGGTATTCTATAGTTATAGTCGATTAATACACAATATGTACAAGAAGCAATTGCTTCTTAATCGTAAGATACTTGCACAAATAGCTATATCAAATAAGAATTGTCTTTACATGATTTCCAATAAGATTCTCAAATAAAGGAAATTCTAAAGTGATATTAATATATAGAAATGATTGAAAAAGAATTCCCGGAGTCCCTTCTCCGGGAAGATAGAATAAATTAAGATTAAGTAGTAGGAATGAACGAACATCTTTCAATAAAAAAAAGATTTCTTCTTCCCCTATTTGTTGTTTCTTATAACACAAGAAGAAAACCTGGATTCTAGACTTTTTCAAACAAAAAAGAAATCCGAGCTTGAGTTCCGATTGGAGTTTTGGGTAAATTGAGGAGTATGTCTATTTATTTCTGGTTCTATGACCAGTAGTTCTAGGGATCGACTCGGCTCTCTCAAATTGTTTCTCATTATTAAGAAAAGGTAACAAAGATAAAATACGAGCTTGCTTTATAGCAATAGTAATTAATCGTTGTTGTTTCAAGGTCAATTTATTCACCCGTCTAGATAATATTTTTCCTTGTTCACTAATAAATCGACTAATTAAACTCATATTTCTATAATCAATTCGATCCCCCGATTCAATTGGGGGATAACGCCTACGAGAAGATCGCTTAGATTTACGAAAGGGTTGCTTGGATTTATCCATGGGTTTTTCCTTTTCTCTAAAATTATATTTTTTTTATTCATTTCAGATCCGACCAAAATAAGGTTTTATTTGTATTATATATGTGAACTTCCCCCTTTTCCTGCTTCCTGCCCCTTGGATTGGAAAGATCGAACACACGTTCCGCTCGATCTATTTCTTTATTTCCCCGTGAATCGTATGCTTGTGACAATAGCGACAAAATTTTCTCAAGTCTAATCGACTAGGCGTATTGTGTCGATTCTTTTGAGTAATATATCTAGAAATGCCCGGCGATTCTTTATTGACACCATTTTGGACACAATTGGTACATTCCAAAATAACTATAACTCGGACATCTTTACCCTTGGCCATAAACCTCCTTTACATTTTGAATCGACTTAACTCTTCTATTTTCGATCCGAACCGAAGAATACGAAAATAACAAAAAAAAATCAATAGAAGTTACTAACTAGAAATTCCATTTCTAAAGATTTCGTTGTAATTCAAATTAATATGAATAGAATATATAGTAATAATGTAAGTAATACAATTTTTTTCTAACTATCAATTATTCCTATGCTAATCCCAGCATTTAAGGATCCTCTTTCTATGCTATGATGGATTTCGTGCAGCCCGCCCTAGACTGTACTCCCCTTTCCATTTATGTTCTCCAAAATAGGATCTTAGATCCACAGGATTTTTGCTGAGGTTCAATACACTTTCTCTTTCCTTCCTATCCTAAAGAACTGAATGAAAAAAGGGTGGACGGGGTTTTAGTCACATCACGTATAATTGTATCCCAAATTTTCTTTATTTTTTGCATATCAATAACTAGAATTAAAAAAAGGGGAATGACAAAGCATCTGGGAATAAACGATTAATTTCTATCAATAAACCCGCTAAAGACCCAAACCAGAGAGTAGTTAGCACAGGGGCCGTGGAGAGATATGTTTTTATATCTCGCATTGAAAATCCTCCTTCTTTATTGTAATACATATATGGTCGGATGCTGTAGTTCAAGATCATTTGTATTTTTTTTACGTTAGGTTTCAGATATATATAATTCTTTTATTATATGAAACCAAAAATAAGAAATGACAAGAAAATTGTATATGGATAGAAGAGAAAATCACGATGTGGAAAACAATACATGGATTTTGTACAATGATACTGTACAAAAATTTTGAAAAGGGATGTAGCGCAGCTTGGTAGCGCGTTTGTTTTGGGTACAAAATGTCACGGGTTCAAATCCTGTCATCCCTACCTATTACTTCTCCTATGGGCAGTAACGAGGGATTAATATTAATTAAGTGAAATCGATTCAAATTGGACAGAATCCTTTTTCATTTTTGCATACCGATCGATGTATGCAAGCAAGATGGATTGGAGGTACAAAAAAATCCTTTTCTTTCCAATCGTATCCCCTGTCATAAGAAAGCGCTCTTAGTTCAGTTCGGTAGAACGCGGGTCTCCAAAACCCGATGTCGTAGGTTCAAGTCCTACAGAGCGTGATTCCGTTTATGTTATGCCGAATAAAACTTAACAAAACACAGTTGAATTGCTACTTGAATTTGACCCCCTCCTTACAGGAGGTCAATCAAAAAAATATTATTCAATCAAA